TTTTTTTCATACCATAGATCTCTTAACAATATTTATTGTATAAATAAAATATTTTTTTATGTACTTTTTTTTATTTGATCGGATCAAAAAGAAACTTTGGGATTGCTGAATCACAGACAAATAAATACCAAAAAAGAAATAAGAAATATATAAAGCAACGGAACCATCATAGTATTTTTTAACTCCTCCAAAAAGAAGGGTGGTAATTTGATCATTTACCAATATGAGTCTCATAGATCCTATTTGTCTCTTTCTGCGATGGAGGGTAAAGAGGATCCATTTTATTGTAGAGCCGTATGCAATACATAAAAAATGCCCGTACGGTTATTCTATTTTTTTCTTAAGTATTTTTTTATCTTTATTTATTTTCTCTTCACTCCATGATATAGATAGAAAAAACTTTATTATGTTATATCATCAGGGTAATGATTCATCAACCCGCTAGTGCTTTTTATGAAGCACAAACGGGAGAAGCTATCTTGGAAGCGGAAGAACTGCTAAAACTGCGTGAAACCATCACAAGGGTTTATGTACAAAGAACGGGCAAACCCCTATGGGTTGTATCCGAAGACATGGAAAGAGATGTTTTTATGTCAGCAACAGAAGCGCAAGCTTATGGAATTGTTGATCTTGTAGCAGTTGAATGAAAATAGAAAATAGGATGGATTTAGCGCAAATGGGCAATTTCTTTTTTTATCTTCTTGCCGAGTTCAATATTTTATTAATTTTATTAAATAGAAGTAATTCATAATCATCCGGTTAGGATCGATCTAAACCAGCTCATTATGTATATCATTCAACATGCCAACGATTCAACAACTTATTAGAAATACAAGACAGCCAATCAAAAATGTCACGAAATCCCCCGCTCTTCGGGGATGCCCTCAGCGTCGAGGAACATGTACTAGGGTGTATGTGCGACTCGTTCAGATCATGGACTGGGGCACAAAGAAATTTTTTTTTTTCCAGTATTAATGATCAGTACCGATTAATAGGATAAAATGGAAGAACTCCATTCCAGTCACTATCTAAAAATAAGAAAATCTATCCTTCTATTGTGTATGAAATTTATGGTTTCCATTGGTGTAAATCCAATTACCTCAATTTAATTTGCAATGAAAAAAAAAAAAGGCCCCATTGGTATTAAATGGTTATCCATTAAGCGGGGACAAATCTTATTAAAAAAAAAAAAATAAAGATTTGACTTCCATTCTTGCAAGAACGGACTAAGAGGGCCAGCTACCGAGCTAACTTTCATAATGAAATACCGTTACTGTATAGGTAGATCTCCTTGTGAAAGACCTATTACTGGCTAATTTATGGGTCGAGCCAACGAGTGTGAACTGTACAAGTTACTAATAAGGTTAATTAAATAAATTAGATAGGCTCCGGTGTATAGAGAAGACCTCACCGTTTACGAATTAACCATAGAAACGATGAAATCCACCATTTCTTTATCCATTTACTAGTTTTTTATTTATTATGTTTTTGATACCTAGTCGAATACAATTTATTTTTCGAGGTAAAAAAATGGTGGTCGGGAAGGTTATAGTAGCTAAAGCCATTGGAATTTTTATTTTATACATTGGAAAAATCCGTTTTGTTATTAATAGACTGAGGAAGGGGAATAGAAAAACTGAAAGAAAGTAAATCCATTAGTTATTCTATTCGTCAAAGTTTCATTTATTCAATGACCAGAATTAAACGGGGATATATAGCTCGGAGACGTCGAACAAAAATGCGTTTATTTGCCTCAAGCTTTCGAGGGGCTCATTCAAGACTTACTCGAACGATTACTCAACAGAAAATAAAAGCTTTAGTTTCGGCTCATCGGGATAGAGATAGACAAAAGAGAACTTTTCGTCGTTTGTGGATCACTCGTATAAACGCAGTAATTCGTGAAAGGAGGGTATCCTATAGTTATAGTAAATTAATACATGATTTGTACAAGAGCCGAGTGCTTCTTAATCGCAAAATACTTGCGCAAATAGCTATATTAAATAAAAAAAGTCTTTATATGATTTCCAACGAGATCATAAAATAAGTCGATTCTAAGAAATCCACTGGAATCGAGTTCCCCGGAGAATGAACTCCGGGAGGATAGAGTAAAAATGACTATGAGAAAAAATTATTATGATTATGATAAAGTAGTCAACATAAATAACCACGTTCAAGAAAAAAATATGTCTTTGCTTTCCCCGAGTTTTTCTTATTCTTATGACACGATACCAAAATCTTAATTTTCGGGTTTTTGAACAAAATGCGCTTTGGTTTAGATTGGAATTTGAATTCAATTGAAGAAAGAATAAGCTTATTTAATTCTAGTTCTAAGACCTGCAGTTCTAGCGGTCGACTCACTTTTTTCAAATTGTTTCTCATTATTAAGAAAAGGTAACAAAGATAAAATACGGGCTTGTTTTATAGCAATAGTAATTAATCGTTGTTGTTTCAAGGTCAATCTATTCACTCGTCTAGATAGTATTTTTCCTTGTTCACTAAT